GTTCCCATTAGTATCTCTTTTTTATTTTTCGGAAGGAAAGGGAAAAAAAAACACCTAAACTCTAAACTAGATTTAAAAGGCTAATCAGTTATTTATTACACGGACCCGAGGATACCAATATTAGCACTGATGGTACAAAAATGTAATTCGCTATTCAAACAACTATTCAGAGTTACTAGAGCTCTTTGTAAAGCTTGTTGGAAAACTTGATGTCGTACCTGATTAATCGCTCTTTGTTGTTCAAAAAAAATAGTTTCATTTTTGTAATTTTCTAATCGTTCCAAACTATCGCAAGTAGCATTAATCAAATTTTTTTTCTCTCTTTCTATCTCAGAGTATCCATTCAGTCGATACTCATCCGCTTCCATTTCCACTTTACGTAATCGAGCCCGCGCTCTTTCGAGCTGTTCAGCGGCCCCTCTACGTAATTCTTCTGAATTTCGAATAGTACTCAAGATCCTCTGTTTTCGCTTATCTAATAAATCTTTTAATGAAAGTAGATTATCTTTGCATTCATTTCACAACTCTCATATCTCTTCCCGAACCAAACATGAATCTTTCGATTCATTTGGCTCTCACGCTCAATTGTTTATTTTCCTTGATGGACATCCCCCATATCTTTGAATGGAATGAGCCTATCCTCTCTTTTCTGTTCGTATTCAAAGATATAAAAACTGATCTAACATCAGAATATTAGGACTCTTCAGACCAGACAAAAAATACAAAATTGTCAGCAAAGTCGTTTCTTTATTTACAAACTTTTTTTATTTTAAATAATTCAAAAAATGAATTCAATAAAAATAAAATTCTTTCTTATTTCTATGCTATGAGAAATTAGATTCAAATTTTATTATAATAGATAATAGAAATATAATTCTGAACTTCCTTCTCATTATTATTTATTAATTTCTTATTATTCTTTTTTTTTTTTATTTTATATTTATTATAATTAAATAATAAATAATTATATTAGATTAGATATTTTTATTTTATATTTATTATAATTAAATAATAAATAATTATATTAGATTAGATAATAGAATGAGATTTCTATTTTTTCATCCAAAAAATTCCAAAAATTTATCTTTTTTATACAATACATAGGTCGTCGATTCGGCAGTGGATAAAAAAAGGGGTGGGGGAAGCATCTTTCCTGTACCTGTAAATGGTTCAAATAAATTTATCCATATGAGTGTTCTACATCGGATAAATTCCCAATTATTCATTTTTTTTATCATTTAAAAAAAATTTCGGTACTAATGTAGCGGTAGAAAGAGTACCATGGTATGCTGTGCCTGGACTTCAAACAATTTATCTTTAACCATGTAAAAGACCTCAACATTATTGGTTGATAGAGAATCAAAGTTCATTTACCAATTAGTCACGAAATGCTATGGTTCTTAGATATGATTTCTGGATGAAATCCAATTACGAAGTAATTCGTCGAGATTGTGCACCCTTTTTATTATTTACGCTAAAAAAAAAAAAAGAATACATAAATATAAAGAAAGTGCAGCCGGTGAAATCCAACCTATTCTTGAAATACACAACTCGCACACACTCCCTTTCCAAAAAAAATCAATACACCCAGCACTACGCTTAGATTTATTGGATTTGTTGCTAAAATATCGGTATTAAACTCGAAACTCCCAGCCGATGGCCAGTGCCCCACGGAAACAAAAGAATCGGTTATATTTTTCATATGCTCTCCTCTTATAGATAGGACTAACAAAGAACAGAGTTCTTTTTGTATCACTCCGCTCACCTCCCCCTTTTTTTTACGAAAGGGAAGAAAGCGAGTGGCTCCGCTAATTCCTTATCCTCAAATCAGTCCTTCCAAAAGTATTGTTTCGACAAACAAAAAATAACTAAAATTCAAATAGTTATAGGAGTAAAGCGTTGATATAATTCGAAGGAACAAAGGGCAAATCCGAGTTACTAAAATAAGAAAAAGGATAGGTCCCCTTTTTTTACATTTGGATTCTACGATTAAATTAAACAAAAGGATTTGCAAATAAAAGAGCTAATGCCACGACCAGTCCATAAATTGTTAAAGCTTCCATAAAAGCCAGACTAAGCAATAAAGTACCTCGTATTTTACCCTCTGCTTCTGGTTGTCTCGCAATACCTTCTACAGCTTGGCCCGCAGCAGTACCTTGACCAACCCCAGGTCCAATAGAAGCAAGCCCCACAGCCAATCCAGCAGCAATAACAGAAGCAGCCGAAATAAGTGGATTCATGGTAATTTCCTCGCACAAAAAAAAAAGAAATGGTTAATGATACAACCAACCAATGAATTACTACTTAATCTTTATCTACTTCTTTTTCTACTTTGACTATTTACTTTACTACACTACCTTATTTACTTTACTAAAACTTATTTTGATTTTACTTACTTTTTTTTTTATTGATACTTATCACTAAAATTGATCGGGTTGAAGTAGCTAAAAACTCTAACAGAATATTACTTAATTTTAAGAACTACTTCCATATACCGTTTTTCTTTTCTTTCTACCCATGATGGAGTTTTACGTAAATAGATATATACGGTTTTAGTCATTGTGTTTTCTTGTTTATAAACTCTTCTATTCTTTCATCCAATTAACAATCACAGAAAAAATGGAAACGAGGGCTGATATTGGAATCTATATAAAATATAAATGAAGTGGGCTAGAAAAAAAAGAGTATAGGAATAATTCCTATCTAACTAGTAAATAAACTTTTTTTCTTCCATAACGGAAACCACCTGCACTTTTTATTCTATTAAATCGTATTCTGTAACCATTCTTCGAAACATACACAAGGACTAATACTCATAGACATTACATATATCTAGTGGGACCCCCCACTTCTTTCTCTTACAAACTCTGCAATATCATCTATCTTTCTTTATATCTTTATATATACAATCTTTATATATACATACAATACATATAAAAGCTATTTAAATTTGATTCTCCAGCCCTGTGGATTATATTGAACCCCCCATTGCTTTAATTGGGATAAGCTTAAAAAAACGATTTCGAAAGTTAGTCAATGATGACCCTCCATGGATTCACCTATATAAGCCGCAGCCAAAGTTGCAAAAATAAGAGCTTGAATACCACTTGTAAATAATCCAAGAAACATGACAGGTATAGGAACTACCGAAGGCACTAAAGAAACAAGAACAACAACTACTAATTCATCAGCCAATATATTCCCGAAAAGTCGAAAACTAAGAGATAAAGGCTTTGTGAAATCTTCTAGGATATTAATTGGTAAAAGTATTGGAGTTGGTTGAATGTATTTCCCGAAATATCCCAATCCTTTTTTGCTAAGACCCGCATATAAATATGCCACTGACGTGGGTAAAGCTAAAGCAACAGTAGTATTTATATCATTCGTGGGCGCAGCTAACTCCCCATGAGGTAACTTTATGATTTTCCAAGGTAAAAGAGCACCTGACCAGTTAGAAACAAAAATAAATAGGAACATCGTTCCAATAAATGGAACCCAAGGACCATACTCCTCTCCAATCTGAGTTTTGCTCAAGTCTCGAATAAATTCAAGGACATATTCAAAGAAATTCTGCCCGTCGGTCGGAATGGTTTGTGGATTCCGAACAGCTACGATCGCTGAACCTAATAAGATAGCAATTACAACCCAAGAAGTGATAAGTACTTGGGCATGAATTTGTAAACCTCCTATTTCCCAATATAAATGTTGGCCTACTTCTACACCTGACATATCGTATAACCCTTTGAGTGTTTTAATGGAACATGGTATAACATTCATATTGTCCTCTAATAGAAATCGAACTTTAAAAAAGGAATTATTTTGATTCAACCATATCTTTCTCAATTCATCTACCTTCATTCATAAATAGGAATCGTATATTTAGGATACCAAGAAATCACATAAAAAAAAAAAAATACCAATCATTTCATTTTTTATTCAATATTAAAAAAATAGTTCAAACTCCAAGAAATGCAAATAACCAATCAAAGAAATCCATGGAGTTCAACAAAAACGAACTAATCTTCTTCTTTTTAACTATTACTTATACTTAACTATTAAATTATAAGATAATCAACCTTTTTTTATATAGCAATTTTGGCCCTCCAAAATTGCGGATACTAATTTGGTAAGAATCAATCGAATCGAAGCTATAGCATCATCGTTGGCCGGAATAGAAATATCTGCAAGATCTGGGTCACAATTTGTATCGATTAAACAAATCGTCGGAATACCCAAAATGACACATTCTCGAAGAACCGTATATTCTTCTTGCTGATCAACGATAATTACAATATCGGGCAATCCCGTCATATATTTGATCCCGCCCAGATATGTTTGCAAGGTGGATAACTTTCTCTTCAACATTGCTGCATCTCCTTTTGGTAGACGCGTAAGTTTCCCCATTTTTTGTTCCGCTCTTAAGTCCCTAAACTTCTGAAGTCTTGTTTCTGTAGTAGACCAATTCGTTAACATACCACCAAGCCATTTTTTATTAACATAATGACATCGAACCCTTATTGCTGCTGATGCTACTAAATCCGCTGCTTTATTTTTGGTGCCAACGATTAAGAAGTTTTTTCCCCTACTTGCTGCATCAAAAACTAAATCGCAGGCTTCTGATAAAAAACGAGCAGTTATAGTAAGATTTGTAATATGAATACCTTTACGCTTTGCAGAGATGTAAGGAGCCATTCTAGGATTCCATTTCTTAGTACCATGACCAAAATGAACTCCTGCTTCCATCATCTCTTCCAAATTTATGTTCCAATATCGTCTTCCCATTTTCCCACACTTTCTCTTTGTTTTTTTTTCAAAGAGATTCAGTACCCTGTGAAATAAATAATTGTTCCGACGGAACCTTCTACCAGTGATCTACGACCCAAACCATGAATTTATTTTCATTCTTTATTTTTCGTTGATTACCAAATCCATAATCGGACCAGAGAGTTCAAGTAAAAAGACTGAACCTCTTGTTAGGAATTACTAAATCATGTAAATGATTGGTCTGATGTCTCATGGAAATTCTTCGGGACGCAAGAACAAAAAAATTCTCTATAGTGTAACAAAATATCTCTCATTTCCAATTCGAATAGATTCGTCCTTTTGATTTTCAAATGAATGTTTTTATCTTGCTTTGAACGATGTACTAATTTTTTGAATCCAGTACCAACCGGTATAATCCCCCCCAGAACAACGTTCTCTTTCAGCCCTTTCAACCAATCAATACGACCTCGTAGAGCAGCTTTTGCTAAAACTCGAGCAGTTTCTTGAAAACTCGCTTCGGATATGAAACTTTGAGTATTCAGAGATGACTTCGTTATTCCCAATAAGATTGCCCGATAACAGATCGCTTCGTCCAAAACACGTCCTGCTCGCTCTGCTCGCAACAATCCAATCAGTTCCCCAGGCGAAAAAACATTAGACATTCCATCTTCTGAAACCAACACTTTTGATGTTACTTGACGTACAATAATCTCTATATGTCTATTATGTATCTGTACCCCCTGGGATCGATAAACCTTTTGGATCTTATTAACCAAAGAGATACGACTTTGTGCTATGGTTAGTTCAGCTCCAATCAAGAATCCCCAGGGGATCCCAAGAATCCTTCGGATACGTTCGTCCCAACCTTCAACTCTGCTTTTGAGGTTCATCGATATTGAATCAATTGAACGAACTTCTAAGATTTGTTCCACTTTTGGAAGACCTTGCGTGATATCGCCGGATCTCGATTTTTCATATATAAATGTAATTACTGTATCTCCTTCATAAAAGGTTTCCCCATAATGGCCATGAACAGTTGCTCCCGGAATGACTAAATAGGGCTTAGCTGATCTTATAACTAAAGAGTCAGCATGAACAATGAAAATTTGACCAGAATTTTTTATGCGGGATCCGTATTTCAATAGACATAAATTTTCACAAAGAAATAGGCCAAGGCTAATTATTGTACATGCCTCTTCACAATAATAGTGATGGAGAAAACACCAATTCAAATGGAATAAATTCCAAATGATGTTACTACATGGATCGGGATTATAAATCCTACTATTTTCATCTAGGAAAAAGTATTGAAATTGAAGTACTTGGAAAGTCTGTTGAAAATTGTCAAGTAACAAATATTTTTTTAAAAAGATTTGATTATAAGTTATTAAATAGTAAGATGAACAAGGATTCGATATTTTAGGTACAACAGTACCTAAAAGACCCAACAAATCCCTAATTGAATTCATGGGATCCGATTCTTTTGTCGCATTATTATATCTCGAAGTATTGAAGGGGCCAATTCGAGAACAATTGGATGATGACAAAATTCGGAAAGATTGGCATTCCTTATTTCGATTCAACAACGTACCAAGAGTTCCCTGATGTTGTGAAAATGATTGAGTCTTCGCCTTGGAATTAAAAGGATCCATATTGGTACGATCTAATCCAATATTGTAAATCAATCCTGAACCTGACGTATCATACCTTTTTACGGTATACGAAATAGTGGACTTTACTAACTCAATTCTGATGAAATCACGAAGCAGATCATTTGCCCTTATTTCAACAAAGGAAGCATGAACCTCTTCTTCTATAGAACCCCCCTTTTCTTGGTCCCAATTCAATACTAAACAAGCCCGAACTAATTGAATACTTGTGTGAGAAATTCCTCGAATTGACTTGCTATTTCCATAAAGTATATAATTGACAATTCGAAGTTGTACATTATCCTTTTCCTGCAAGAGATCCTGAGGGAAAAGTGTTGCTAAATTTATCCCATCGGATATTTCATATGTGACTACGGGCCGAACCAAAACAAAATACTTTTTTTTTATAGGTGTGATCCGTTGTACATAGATCCAATTTTTAAATTTTTTTGATCCCTTAGAATTTTGCTTTTCCATTCCTGGTGGTATCAAAATGCCGCTATGCCTAGATATTTTATCTGTCTCTCCAGGAAAATGAATATCTCCAGAAAAAATTTTCAGTTCAATACTCTTTTTTTTTCTCTCCAATCGGACTAATCCACCTACTCGGCTTCTTGTATTTATATTTAAAGCAAGTCGTGTATCTACTCCAACGATACTATCGTTCCGGACCATTATGGGCGAAGATCCGGGGAAGATATGCACTTCCTCGGGAATGAAAAAAAATCGATCTACTCTCATTTGCATTTGGTATTTCGGACTAAATTTTTTTGCTCCTCGATACTCAATCAAATCCTCTTTTTTTACGATTGAATCTACTTCGACAATCCCATATTTAGTAATTCCCGAACTGCTTCTTCTGTATCGCGGATCATCAAAATAAGCAAGAATACTATTTCTACGTAAAATACCATTTATAGGTATTTTAATAGAAATACAAAAAGAGGGTATTAGTTTCTTTTCTCGTTCTTGATCATATTGTAAGGGAATCACGAATCTATTTCTTCGCTTTTTCGCCAAGGAATCATCGAAATTCTCTTGACAAATAGAGGTATCTATGAGATTCCAATGACCATTGGATATGATTCGATAAGGTTTTGAATACTCAAGAATTTTCCCATCCTTTTTACTTTTACCAAAAGTATCCAACAATTTATGTCTTACTTGATCATTAGTCAAATCAAAGATATATCTTTCTTCGACAGAAAAAGAATTAGAATTCATTTGATCTTGATCCTTGTGGAGTGAAAAAGACACTATACTGAATCTGCATAGACCTCCTGCTAATATCCATAAATGACTTGTTTTTGGTAATAGATGAACATTACTATATGGATATTCGGGCGCATGATGCACATCAGTACTCCAGTGCATTTCTCCTTCTGACTCAGAATAAATATGTTTTCGAACCCTCTCCTTAAAACGAAAAGTGGACGTTCCAGCACGAATCTCGGCAATCACTTGTTCCGATTCTACATATTGATCATTTTGAACTAAAATCAAACTTTTTGTTGGAATATTAACATTATGTATAATATCTCGACTCTCAATAGTTACATACAAGTCTATAAAACATAGAAAAGCAGGATGCCCATGACGGGTACGTGTGGGATGAACCAAATCCTCATCAAATTTTATTTTTCCATTAGAGGGAGCTCGTACATGTTCGGCAGTACCGCCTGTGAATACTCCGCCGGTATGAAAAGTTCTTAATGTTAGTTGAGTCCCCGGTTCCCCAATTGATTGACCCGCAATAATGCCTACGGCTTCTCCCAACTCAACCAGGTCACCATGAGTAGAACTACGGCCATAACATAATTGGCAGATCCAAGATGTACTCCTGCAATTAAAAGGGGTTCTAATATATATTGGGTGTGCTCGAAAGGTTATAAATCGATTGACAAGTCCAATTCCAATATCCTTATTTCGAGTGGCAATACATCGTAGACCAATATATATATCGTCTGCTAATACACGACCAATTAGTGTTTGGACAAAATTTTTTTCCGTCATCCCATTTTGAGGACTCACGTAAATACCTCGTATAGTACCACAATCCGTTCTACGTACAAGAATGTGTTGAACTACTTCAACAAGTCTACGCGTGAGGTATCCAGCATCTGATGTTCGTACAGCAGTATCTACAACTCCTTTGCGGGCTCCATAGCAAGAAATTATATATTCTGTCAAAGAAAGCCCTTCGCGTAAATTGCTTTGAATGGGTAAATCAATCATTTGTCCTTGAGGATCCGACATTAATCCTCTCATACCTACTAATTGGTGTACTTGAGATGCATTTCCTCGAGCCCCCGAAAAGGACATTAAATGGACTGGATTAGAGGGATCAGTCATCCGAAAATTAGGATTCATTTCTTGTCTCAAATATTCACTTGTAGCATACCATATCTCAATGGATTGACGTAATTTTTCTACCACGTGTACATTCCCATAATGATGGTTTTTCTCTAAAAGAAAACTTTGTTGTTCAGCGTCTTGGACTAACCATCCCTTAGAAGGTATTGTTAAAAGATCATCAATTCCTAATGAAATAGATGTAGCAGTGGCTCGCTGGAAACCCAAAGTCTTCACTTGATCCAGGATATGTGATGTATATGCCATTCCAAAATGATCTATTAATCTGCTAATAAGTCGTTTGATAGCAGTTCCATCTATCACCTTATTGTGAAAGGCTAGATCGGCCCGTTCTGCCATAAGGACCCCCATATTCTGCTGAGTAAGATTCCACAATGGGCTTGAGTCAGTGATTCTAAAACTTCCTTTACTCAATCTTGATTCACACAGAAATTAAGAAATTTTGATACCAGTGAAATTGGGGAGACCCGAATTCCCGCGAGTATGGGCATCACTAATAGAATTTCTTTTATAGAGCGAGAGCGTATGAGTTAGATAGCCTATGAGTAGGCACGGCAAAACCCCTGTATGGCTTCTTCTATTTCTCGATAAAAAGAAAGATGACCAGCAGTAGTTTGAATGTATATACAACGAATTTCCCTTTTTACACTTCCCACTATTCGATAGTGTTTATAAATCTCATTAGAATTACCAAAAGATTCATATTGAACTTCGATGGGAACTTCTCTTGAGCCAACGACGCGTTGATCTAATCTCCACCGGAGCCACAAAGGACTATCTAAAAAGATTCGTTTCTGCCGATAAGCCCCAAGTGCATCATAAGAACTATAAAAAGACAGCTCTTTTGTATACTTACAGTCATTATTGTCAACAGCTTCCTTTTTATAGTTTCTGCAATTAGAATTATATTGATTATACCTATTTGCACAAATACCCCGGGGGTTCCCGATCGTTAATACATAGAGCCCAATAAGCATATCTTGAGTTGGTAGGGAAACGGGATCCCCAATAGCTGGAGACAAGAGATTCATATGAGAAAACATAAGTAAACGAGCTTCCGCTTGAGCTTCCAAAGATAAAGGTACGTGAACAGCCATTTGATCCCCATCAAAGTCTGCATTGAAGCCCTTACAAACTAGTGGGTGTAAACAAATAGCGCGCCCTTCCACTAAAATGGGTTGGAACGCCTGTATGCCTAATCTATGGAGGGTGGG